GCAGGAATAGCTTATTAAAAGCGTGGCACTGAAAATGCCAAGATAGAACCACAAACTCTCTCCAGCACAAAGGCTTGGTTCTGGCCTTAATATTAATTATAACTATAATTATACATGCAAGCATCAACAACCCAGTGAGTAATGCCCTACAACTCCAACAGAGTTATAGGAGCCGGTATCAGGCACCAATTAGCCCAAAACACCTTGTAAACCCACACCTCCACAGGAAACAGCAGTAATAAACATTAAACAATGAGCGACAGCTTGATTTAGTAATAGTTAATAGAGCCGGTAAATCACGTGCCAGCCACCGCGGTTATACGAGAGACCCAAATTAATAGTTGCGGCCAAAAGAACAGTTAAGGAAAACACCATAGGATGAAAGAATTTCTAAGCTGTTATACGCAAAAGAAAGCTTTAAACACACACCTATTACTCTTGAAGCTGTCACAGTCATGGGACACACTGGGATTAGATACCCCACTATGCCTGACCATAAACTTTGGACACTCCCGCCTGAGTACTACAAGCCACAGCTTAAAACTCAAAGAACTTGACGGTGTCCTACACCCACCTAGAGGAGCCTGTCCTATAATTGATACCCCCCAGTAAACCTCACCACCCCTAGCTAAACAGCCTATATACCACCGTCACAAGCTTACCCTATAAAGGAACAACAGTAAGCTAAATAATTTAAAATTAAAAAGTCAGGTCAAGGTGTAGCATATGAAGTGGGAAGAGATGGGCTACATTTTCTTTAAAGAAAACACGAAATATTTAATGAAATAAAAATATGAAGGCGGATTTAGTAGTAAGAGAAAAATAGAGAGTTTATCTTAAATCGGCAATAGGACAAGCACACACCGCCCGTCACCCTCCTCAACAAAACACAATATAATATATAAATACACAAAAATTAGAGGAGGAAAGTCGTAACATGGTAAGTCTACCGGAAGGTGGACTTGGGATCAGAATATAGCTTAAATAAAGCATTTTGTTTACACCAAAAAAACATTTATTAACTTAAATTATTCTGAGTTGAAAATTTAGCCAAACTTTTATACTTTATACAACCACCATAAACCATTCACACAAACTAGTATTGGAGATAGAAAATTAATAAGCGCAATAAATGATGTACTGCAAAGGAAAAATGAAATAGAAGTTAAATAAACCATAAAAACACAACAAAGAAAAAATTAACACTTATACCTTTTGCATCATGGTCTAGCAAGTATTACCCAACAAAAAGAATTTAGCTGGATACCCCGAAACTAGGCGAGCTACCCCGTGGCAATACACGAATCAACCTTTCTCTGTAGCAAAAGAGTAGGAAGACCACAAGGTAGTGGCAAAAAACCTAACGAGCCAGGAGATAGCTGGTTACTTGAGAATGAATTTTAGTTCAACTAGAAACACCACTACTATTAAAGAAAACTAAGGTTTCTATTATAATTAATTAAGGTACAACTTAATTAATAAAGGAAACAACCTATATAAATGAACAACGATTATATTAAATAAGAATTATATAGCAGTAGGCCCAAAAGCAGCCACCAACAAAATAGCGTCAAAGCTTAACCAATAGATATCAACTATTCCAATAAATGATCGGAACTCACAAAAACAATCAAGTTAATCTATTCATAGATAAATTATTACTAGAATGAGTAACAAGGACAACCTCATAATACATGTGTAAATCAGAACGAACAATCACCGATAATTAACGACATATTTTATAAACAAGACAATGTATTACAAATCGTTAACCCAACACAGGAGTATTAAAGAAAGACTTAAAATTTGGAAAGGAACTCGGCAAACTTGAACCCCGCCTGTTTACCAAAAACATCGCCTTTTGATATATATTTATAAAAGGTCCTGCCTGCCCAGTGACTCTGTTCAACGGCCGCGGTATCATGACCGTGCAAAGGTAGCGTAATCACTTGTTTTTTAAATAAAGACTAGTATGAACGGCAACACGAGAGTTCAACTGTCTCACCAAATTGGTCAGTGAAATTAATCTCTCCGTGCAGAAGCGGAGTTAATTCTATAAGACGAGAAGACCCTGTGGAGCTTTAAATCTAAGCTAATAGATATAATATTATAGCATACGATTTTAGGTTGGGGCGACCGTGAGGAAAAATAAACCCTCAAGATATTAATTAGAGAGACATCTCAACCAAATAGCAACACTAATCTATTGACCCAACAATTGATCAACGAACCAAGTTACCCCAGGGATAACAGCGCAATCCACTCATAGAGCCCATATCGACGAGCGGGTTTACGACCTCGATGTTGGATCAGGACCACCTAGTGGCGCAGCAACTACTAAGGGTTCGTTTGTTCAACGATTAAAGTCCTACGTGATCTGAGTTCAGACCGGAGTAATCCAGGTCAGTTTCTATCTATAATTAGACTTTTCTAGTACGAAAGGACCGAAAAGTTAAGGTCAATAAAACCCTCAAACCTTTCAATAAACCTCTAAAAACAAATAAAGAGGTCGAAAGAAAGTATATAAGTCTATACGACTTATTAAGATGGCAGAGCACGGTACTGCAAAAGACCTAAGCCCTTTATACGAAAGTTCAAATCTTTCTCTTAATTATGAATATTTTATTAAAAAATATAGTTAACCCACTACTATACATAGTACCAGTATTGCTAGCCGTAGCATTCCTAACACTATTAGAACGAAAAGTCCTCGGATATATACAATTTCGAAAAGGTCCAAATATTGTAGGCCCAACCGGACTTCTACAACCAATTGCAGATGGACTCAAACTTTTTATTAAAGAGCCAGTACGACCAACAACCTCATCACAAACACTATTCCTATTAACCCCAACCATAGCACTAACCTTATCAATATTAATTTGAATTCCACTTCCACTACCAAATACACTATCAAACTTAAACCTTGGCATCTTATTTATACTAGCAATTTCAAGTCTTACAGTATATTCAATTTTAGGCTCCGGATGAGCATCTAATTCAAAATATGCACTTATTGGCGCACTACGAGCAGTAGCCCAAACAATCTCATATGAAGTCACACTAGGATTAATTCTTCTATGCCTTGTATTATTAGCCGGTGGATTTATATTAACTAATTTTAATACTACACAAGAAAACCTATGATTTTTAGTCCCAGCCTGATCTATAGCCAGCATATGATTCATCTCAACTTTAGCAGAAACAAACCGAGCACCATTTGACCTAACGGAGGGAGAGTCTGAACTAGTCTCAGGCTTTAATGTAGAATATGCAGGAGGCCCATTCGCCCTATTTTTCCTGGCAGAATATGCCAATATTCTAATAATAAATGTACTGTCTACAATCTTATTCCTTGGCACAACATTTTATCACATACAGCCAGAATTGTCAACCATCAACTTAATTACTAAATCCTCCATTCTAATTATTCTATTCTTATGAATCCGAGCCTCGTATCCACGATTTCGATATGATCAACTAATACACCTTGTATGAAAAAATTTTCTACCAATTACAATTGCAATAACCATAATACATATCTCCATCCCAATTTTAATGATAGGAATCCCATCAACACCATAGGACGTGTGTCCGAAAGACAGGACTTACCTTGATAGGGTAATATATAGAGGTTCAAACCCCCTCACTTCCTAAAAAAATAGGGCTCGAACCTATACAGCAGAGATCAAAACTCCAAGTGCATCCTATACACCACTTTTTAGTAAAATAAGCTAAAAAAGCTTTTGGGCCCATACCCCAAAAATGTCGGTTAACCCCTCTTTTACTAATGAGCCCATACACAACATCAATCTTACTGTCAAGCTTATCTGCCGGAACAATCATCGTAACCTCAAGTAACCACTGATTTATAGCCTGAATTGGATTAGAAATAAATACACTAGCAATAATCCCCATTATATCAAAAAACCATCACCCACGAGCAACTGAAGCAGCAACCAAATACTTTCTAACCCAAGCCATGGCCTCAGCCGTACTTCTATTCGCCACAATAACTAACGCCTGATACACCGGAGAATGAACAATTAATATACAAACCACAATACCTACAATTATAATAACCTCAGCACTAATAATTAAACTAGCAGTTTTTCCATTCCACTTCTGACTCCTAGACGTAATTCAAGGCCTAGACACAACAACATCTATGATCCTACTAACATGACAAAAACTTGCCCCAATAGCCCTACTAATTCAAGTAAACTCAGAATTAAACTCAACTATATTAATTTTACTAGGCACCATATCAATCATTATTGGTGGATGGGGTGGATTAAATCAACCACAACTTCGTAAAATTATGGCATACTCATCAATTGCCCACCTTGGTTGAATGATAGCTGTGATTACATTATCCACAAACATTACACTAATAACACTACTACTTTATATGATAATAACACCATCAATCTTCCTGACAATAAATAACACATCATCAGCAAACATTAATAAAATAGCTACATCTTGAATAAAAAACCACACACTTTCAATTATATTAATAACTACCCTGATGTCGTTGGGGGGGCTTCCACCAATATCAGGATTCATGCCAAAGTGATTTATTTTAGAAGAAATAGTAAACCAAAATATAATAATTACAGCCACCACTATAGCAATATCTGCCCTACTGAGCCTATTCTTCTACATACGACTATCATACTTAACATCACTCACTACATCACCAAGCCCAATAAACTCTAAATTCACATGACGGCTAAAAAGCAACCCAAATTCTACCCTACCAACAGTAATTATTTTATCCTCACTCCTCCTACCAATTTCGCCAACAATTATAAACATATTTTAAAGATTTAGGATAGTAGACCAAAGGCCTTCAAAGCCTTAAGCAGAAGTTTTAAACTTCTAATCTTTGAATAAGACTTGCAAGACTTTACCCTACATCTCCTGAATGCAACTCAGACACTTTAATTAAGCTAAAACCTCTCTAGATTAGTAGGCCTCTATCCTACAACCTTTTGGTTAACAACCAAACACCCTACAGCAGGCTTTAATCTACTTCTCCCGCTTTGTGGGGGGGAAAAAGCGGGAGAAGCCCCGGTAGATTCAACCTACGCCTCAAGGTTTGCAACCCTGTGTTCACTGAACTACGAGGCTGTGGTAAGAAAAGGATTTGACCTTTATGGTCGAGGTTACAACTCGACACCTATATCGGACACCTTACCTGTGATAATTACCCGATGATTATTCTCGACAAACCACAAAGATATTGGCACCCTGTATTTAGTATTTGGCGCCTGAGCAGGAATAGTCGGTACAGCCTTAAGTCTTTTAATTCGAGCAGAGCTTGGACAGCCTGGCACACTTCTAGGAGATGACCAGATCTACAATGTTATTGTGACAGCTCATGCTTTCGTAATGATTTTCTTTATGGTAATACCAATTATAATTGGAGGATTTGGAAACTGACTTCTTCCACTAATAATCGGAGCACCAGACATAGCCTTTCCTCGAATAAATAATATAAGCTTTTGACTTCTACCACCATCGTTTCTACTACTCCTAGCCTCTTCTGGAGTTGAAGCAGGAGCAGGAACAGGTTGAACAGTCTACCCACCACTTGCAGGAAACTTATCACATGCTGGATCCTCAGTCGACCTTACAATTTTCTCACTTCACTTGGCTGGTGTATCATCTATCTTAGGGGCAATCAATTTTATTACAACATCTATTAACATAAAACCACCAACAATATCACAGTATCAAACACCATTATTTGTATGATCAGTATTAATTACAGCAATCCTATTATTATTATCTTTACCAGTTCTTGCAGCAGGAATTACAATGCTACTAACAGACCGAAATCTAAACACTACGTTCTTTGACCCGGCAGGAGGGGGTGACCCCGTACTATATCAACACCTATTTTGGTTTTTTGGACACCCAGAAGTATATATTCTCATTCTGCCTGGGTTTGGAATAATCTCTCACATCGTTACATACTACTCAACCAAAAAAGAACCGTTTGGATATATGGGTATAGTCTGAGCAATAATATCAATCGGTTTCCTGGGGTTCATCGTCTGGGCCCACCATATGTTCACAGTAGATCTAAATGTAGATACACGAGCATATTTTACCTCTGCAACAATAATTATTGCAATCCCAACTGGTGTAAAAGTATTTAGCTGATTGGCAACAATACACGGTGGAACTATCAAATGAGATGCCCCAATACTGTGAGCACTTGGATTTATTTTTTTATTTACTGTAGGCGGCCTAACTGGCATTGTTCTAGCCAACTCATCACTAGACATTGTACTTCACGACACTTATTATGTAGTGGCACACTTTCACTACGTGTTATCTATAGGTGCTGTATTCGCCATTATGGGCGGATTTGTTCATTGATTTCCTTTATTCTCAGGATATACTTTAAACACCACATGATCAAAGATTCAATTTGCAACAATATTTTTAGGTGTAAATTTAACATTCTTTCCTCAACACTTCCTTGGACTTGCAGGAATACCACGACGATATTCAGACTACCCAGACGCCTATGCTATGTGAAATTCTGTGTCATCTATTGGATCACTAATCTCATTAGTTGCTGTTATTATAATAATATTCATTCTTTGAGAGGCCTACGCTTCTAAACGAGAAACATCAATTGAAGTCAGCCCAACAAATATCGAATGAATTTATGGGTGCCCACCTCCATATCACACATTTGAAGAACCATCGTTCTTACAAGCACGAAACACAAGGAAGGAAGGAGTTGAACCCCCATAATTTGATTTCAAGTCAACTGCATACCAATCTGCCACCCCCTTAGATGTTAGTAAAATATTACAAGGCCTTGTCATGACCTAATTGCTGGCCAAAACCGGCACATCTCACATGGCACATCCATCACAACTAGGGTTCCAAGACGCAGCGTCACCAATTATAGAAGAGCTTCTTCACTTCCACGACCATGCACTAATAGCAGTATTCATAATCAGCACATTAGTCTTATACATTATTACAACTATAATAACAACAAAATTAACAAATACAAATGCTATAGATGCCCAAGAAATCGAAATAGTTTGAACAATTATACCAGCCGTCATTTTAATTGTAATTGCCTTACCATCACTTCGAATCCTTTACCTAATAGATGAAATTGATAATCCACACTTAACAATTAAAACAACTGGGCATCAGTGATATTGAAGCTATGAGTTTACAAACTACGAAAATTTAATATTCGACTCATACATAACGCCAACACAAGACTTAAAATTAGGTCAATTTCGACTACTTGAAGTTGATAACCGAATGGTCATTCCAACTGAATCACCAATTCGAATATTAATCTCAGCTGAAGATGTACTACACTCATGGACCATACCATCAATAGGGGTAAAAACAGATGCAATTCCAGGACGATTAAACCAAGCAACCTTCATCACATCACGACCGGGAGTCTATTATGGACAATGCTCAGAGATCTGTGGGGCAAACCACAGCTTTATACCAATTGTAGTTGAAGCAACCCAGTTGAATCACTTTCAAGACTGATCATACTCTATACTAGAATCCTCATTAAGAAGCTTTCACGATAAGCAATAGCCTTTTAAGCTATAGTCGGTGTATTCGACCACCCTTAATGACATGCCTCAACTAAACCCACGCCCGTGATTCTTTATTTTAGTATTATCTTGACTAATTTACTTGATAGTAATCCAATTAACAAAAAACTTAAATATACTAAATGAATTAACATCTAAAAATAATATATATATAACACAACCTTGATACTGACCATGAACCTAAGCTTCTTCGACCAATTTATAAGCCCATCATTGCTTGGTTTACCACTAGTTGTCCTATCAATAATATTCCCACTCCTTTTAATCTCCGCACAAATAAAACAATGAATTACAAATCGAATACACACTACACAACTGCAATTTTCTTATGGTTTTACAAAACAACTCCTATCCCCACTAAACACTAAGGGCCACAAATGATCTTTACTATTATTATCGCTTATACTAATTCTTATATCCATTAACATATTAGGCCTACTACCGTATACATTTACCCCGACAACACAACTATCAATAAATTTAGGACTAGCTATACCACTATGACTTGCCACAATCCTAATTGGTGCTCGTAACCAACCAACTATTACCCTAGGCCACCTTCTACCAGAGGGTACGCCAATATTGCTAATCCCAACCCTTATTATTATTGAGACAATCAGCCTACTTATTCGACCACTAGCTCTTGGAGTACGACTAACAGCAAATCTTACGGCTGGTCACCTGCTTATCCAACTAATCTCTACTGCAACATTTTTTTTATCATCAATAATAACCACTGTTGCAATAATAACGGCCACAGTATTGCTACTACTAACAATACTAGAAATTGCTGTCGCAATAATCCAAGCATACGTCTTTGTACTACTACTTAGTCTATATCTACAAGAAAATGTATAATGGCACACCAAGCACACGCCTTCCACATAGTTGACCCAAGCCCATGACCACTCACAGGAGCCATTGCAGCACTTCTTCTTACATCAGGACTAGCCATATGATTCCACTTCGGACTTATATCACTAATAACTCTTGGCATAATCATCATATTTTTAACCATAATTCAGTGGTGACGAGATATTATTCGAGAAGGAACATTTCAAGGACATCACACAACCCCCGTTCAAAAGGGATTACGATACGGAATAATCCTATTTATTACATCAGAAGTTCTATTCTTTTTAGGATTTTTTTGAGCATTCTATAACTCAAGCCTAGCACCAACACCAGAACTAGGAGAATGTTGACCACCAATTGGAATCTCACCACTAGACCCGTTCGAAGTACCACTTTTAAACACAGCAGTGCTTTTGGCATCAGGAGTAACAGTTACATGGGCACACCACAGCATTATAGAAGGCAATCGTAAAGAAGCAATACAAGCACTATTTCTAACAATTGTACTAGGTATATACTTCACTGCACTACAAGCTATAGAATACTACGAAGCCCCATTCTCAATCGCAGAAGGCGTATATGGATCAACATTCTTTGTGGCAACAGGATTTCATGGACTACATGTAATTATTGGCTCACTATTTTTACTAGTATGTCTATTACGACAAATTAGCTTTCACTTCACTCCAAGCCATCATTTTGGATTTGAGGCTGCCGCATGATATTGACATTTCGTTGATGTAGTATGACTATTCCTATATGTCTCAATTTATTGATGAGGCTCATGTCTTTTTAGTATAAAAATATAAATGACTTCCAATCATTAGATCTTAGATATCTAAGAAAAGACAATGAATACAACCACCACAACACTACTAATCACAGCTTTATTATCAATCATAATAATATCAATCTCATTCTGACTTCCAGTTAATAACCCAGATACAGAAAAACTATCTCCATATGAGTGTGGGTTTGATCCACTTGGAACGGCCCGGCTGCCATTTTCAATTCGATTTTTCCTCGTAGCCATTCTATTTCTACTCTTTGACTTAGAAATTGCCTTACTACTACCAACACCATGAGCATCACAAGCAACACCACTAAGCACATTAACTTGATCATCCACAATCTTAATCCTATTAACTGCCGGACTAGTATATGAATGAATCAACGGCGGACTCGAGTGAGCAGAATAGGTATTTAGTCTAAAAAAGACCATTGATTTCGACTCAATTAACTTTGGCTAAGCCCAAAAATACTTCATGTCACCAACAATATTTACATTAAGCTCAATATTCTTATTGGGGGTTTCGGGGCTGGTAATACATCGAATCCACCTTTTATCAGCCCTCCTTTGCCTAGAAGGTATAATATTAGCATTATTCCTGCTACTGTCACTGTGAACAAAACAACTAGAAACAACATCATACTATCCATTACCAATATTCATACTAACATTCTCTGCCTGTGAAGCTAGCACAGGACTAGCATTGATAGTTGCAACTACACGAACCCACGGCACTGACCACCTTAAAAACTTAAACCTACTACAATGCTAAAAATTATTATCCCAACAATTATACTGCTTCCAACAATTTGACTATCACCAATAAAATGAATANGAACAAATACCACTACAAGTAGCCTACTAATTGCAACAATAAGCCTATCAATATTTATAATACCACAAGAGCTTATAACCATAACAAATAAATATGTGGGCCTTGACCAAATCTCGTCCCCACTTCTAGCATTAACATGCTGGCTCATACCTCTAATAATTTTAGCCAGCCAAGGCCACTTAAAAAACAGCCCAATAAAACACCAGCAAATATACATTTCAATACTAACAGTGTTACAAGTAGTACTAATCTTAGCTTTTTCATCAACAGAGCTAATTTTATTTTATATTACATTTGAATCTACCCTTATCCCAACATTAATTATCATTACCCGATGGGGGAATCAAACGGAACGCCTAAATGCTGGAACATATTTTCTATTTTATACACTAGCAGGCTCTCTACCACTGCTAGTAGCACTAATATTTTTATCATATCACATAAATTCCCTATCAATAGTAACAATACACATACTTCCAGAAATATTTATTATGTCTACTACTAATAAAATTCTGTGATTTGGATGCCTAACGGCATTTATAGTTAAAATACCACTATATGGAGCCCACCTATGATTACCAAAAGCACATGTAGAAGCCCCAGTAGCAGGATCAATAATTTTAGCTGCAGTACTACTTAAACTTGGCGGTTACGGCATTATCCGAATTACAGCCATATATACCCCAATAATCGAACTCTCATACCCGTTTATCATTTTAGCACTATGAGGCATCCTAATAACAGGACTAATTTGCACTCGACAAACTGACCTTAAATCACTTATTGCCTACTCATCAGTAAGCCACATAGGCCTGGTTGTAGCAGCCACCCTAATTCAAACCACATGAAGCTTTACAGGGGCTATTATACTAATAATTTCCCACGGACTTATCTCGTCATCTCTATTTTGCCTGGCAAATACAAACTATGAGCGAACACACAGTCGAACAATACTACTTGCTCGAGGATTACAAATTATATTACCACTAATGGCCACATGATGACTTTTATTAAATTTAGCCAACATGGCCCTACCTCCAACAACCAATTTATGGGGAGAAATCATTATTATAGTATCAATATATAGCTGATCAGTATGAACAATCATTTTAACAGGATTAGGAACCATAGTAACCGCCGCCTATACTTTACACATGTTCCTTATGTCACAGCGTGGAAAACTTCCAGACCACCTAAAATCAATCTCCCCCACATTTTCCCGAGAACATCTATTAATAATATTCCACCTAATCCCCGCCATACTACTAATAATAAAACCAGAGCTGATCTCTGGGGGATTTTCATGCTCATATAATTTAATAAAATATTAGAATGTGAATCTAATTATGAAAGTTTAATCCTTTCTATGGGCCGAGTATAAGTTAAGAAACACAGAGACTGCTAACCATCTGACCGTGGCTAAATTCCACGAATTACTCACTTTTAAAGGATAGTAGTAATCCATCAGTCTTAGGAGCTGAAAATCTAGGTGCAACCCCAAGTAAAAGTTATGAATCTAATAGTTATATTTAACTCTTCCTCTATATTGACTATATTTCTCCTACTTTTACCACTACTAAACTACATAAAAACTAAATATAGCTGATGTACATTTGTAAAAACATCAGTAAAGATATCATTTATAACCAGCACGCTCCCACTAATAATTTTTATTGACCAGGGAATAGAATCAATAACTACTAACTTCAACCTAATAACTGTATATAATTTTAATATCTCATCCTCTTTTAAACTAGATCAGTATTCTATTATATTCTTACCAACTGCTCTATTTGTAACATGAGCAATCTTAGAGTTTGCAATATGATATATATATATAGACCCACAAATAAGCCAATTTTTTAAATATCTTCTACTATTTATTATAGCAATAATAATCCTAGTAACGGCTAATAACATATTTCAACTATTTATCGGATGAGAGGGGGTCGGAATTATATCATTTCTACTAATCGGCTGATGATACTCTCGAGCTGACGCTAATTCTGCCGCAATACAAGCAGTAATCTATAACCGAGTTGGAGACATTGGATTAATCATTACTATTGCCTGAATTGCAATTAATATAAACTCATGGGAAATCCAACAAATTTTCTTATTGGACACCAAAGATACTAGCACACTACCACTCATAGGCCTAATCCTGGCCGCAACTGGAAAATCTGCACAATTTGGACTCCATCCATGACTGCCAGCCGCAATAGAAGGCCCAACCCCAGTTTCTGCACTACTTCACTCAAGTACCATAGTGGTTGCAGGAATCTTTCTACTAATCCGATTCCACCCCTTACTTCAACAAAATCAAACATCAATAACTGTATGTATGTGTCTAGGTGCACTAACTACCATATTTACAGCAACATGTGCATTAACACAAAATGACATTAAAAAAATTGTAGCATTCTCAACATCTAGCCAACTTGGTCTAATAATAGTCACAATCGGCCTCAATCAACCACAATTAGCATTTTTTCACATCTGCACACACGCATTCTTTAAGGCCATATTATTCCTATGCTCCGGATCCATCATCCACAGTCTAGATAATGAACAAGACATCCGAAAAATAGGCGGAATACAAAAAACATTACCTCTAACAACAACATGTTTAACCATTGGAAGCCTGGCACTAACTGGAACCCCCTTTATATCAGGATTTTTTTCAAAAGATGCAATTATCGAAGCAATAAACAATTCAAACTTGAACTGCTGGTCATTAATCATCACACTTATTGCAACCTCGTTTACGGCAATCTACAGCTTCCGAATTATTTTCTTCTCATCAATAGACCGGCCACGAACACCACCATTAATACCAATTAATGAAAATAACAAAATAACCACAAACCCAATAAAACGGCTAGCCTGAGGCAGTATTACAGCTGGTATACTAATTATATTAAATTTACAGATTAAACCACAAGTAATAACAATACCAACCACACTAAAAATTTCTGCACTAATCATCACTATTATCGGGCTCATCTTAGCAATCGACCTAATAAACCTCACATCAAATTTTATTAATAAAACAAAACTTCACACATTCTCTAATATATTAGCATTCTTCCCAATAACAACTCACCGCCTGTCACCAAAATCAAAAATATTAGTAGGACAAAATCTTTCAACAGCCATTACAGACACAACATGGTATGAAGCAGCTGGACCAAAAAGCGTAATTAATCGACAACTGCCAGCTATCAAAGCCACAACAACTATACAGACAGGTTTAATAAAAACCTATATATTAACTTTTTTTGTTTCAACAACCATTATATTAATGATCACTTTACCTTACGGCACGTAAAGATCCACGAGCCACCCCACGAGTAACCTCCAACACTACAAATAAGGTCAATAAAAGCACTCACCCAGAAACAAACAACAATAAATACCCAGCACCATATATAAATCCAACTCCACTACAATCACTAATAATAATACTAAATCCAACATCAACGCTAGAAAATATACTCTCAAATCCAAAACCAATACAAACCGTAAGATAATATGTAATAATACCAAATATATATATAATAATATAAATCAACACTGACTGTACACCCCATGCCTCAGGATATGTCTCAGCAGAAAGAGAGGCCGAATAAGCAAAAACCACTAATATTCCACCTAGATAAATCAATAATAAAACTAAAGATAAAAAAGAAATACCTAAATCCACTAAAATACAACACCCAAACACCGCACTCAACACCAAACCAAAAGCCGCATAATAAGGAGACGGATTAGAAGCCACAGCAACTATACCTACTATTAAACCAGCTAAAATAAAAACCCCGACATAGATCATAATTCCCACTTAGACTTAACTAAGACCAATGATCTGAAAAATCATCGTTGTATTCAACTATGAGAAATTATGGCCCACATCATTCGAAAAATCAACCCGCTATTAAAAATTATCAACAACTCATTTGTAGACCTACCAGCACCATCAAACCTGTCATATTTATGAAATTTTGGCTCACTCTTAGGAGTGTGTCTTATTACACAAATTTTAACTGGCTTATTTTTAGCAATACACTACACCGCAGATACCTCATCAGCATTCTCATCAGTTATCCACATCTGCCGAGATGTAAACTACGGCTGAATAGTACGAAATATACATGCAAACGGAGCCTCATTCTTTTTTATTTGTATTTACCTACACATCGGACGAGGGATTTACCACGGATCATTTATATATAATGAAACATGAAATATTGGAGTAATCCTCTTACTACTAGTAATAGCAACAGCATTTGTAGGCTATGTTTTACCATGAGGACAAATATCATTCTGAGGAGCAACCGTTATTACAAACTTACTGTCAGCAATCCCATATGTAGGAGATATACTAGTACAATGAATCTGAGGCGGATTCTCAGTAGATAAGGCAACACTGACCCGATTCTTTGCCTTCCATTTTATCCTCCCATTCATTGTCGCCGGAGCTAGTATTGTACACCTCTTATTTCTACATGAAACAGGCTCAAACAACCCAGTTGGCTTAAACTCAAACCCAGATAAAATTTCATTTCATCCATACTTCTCTTACAAAGACCTACTAGGACTAATATTAATATTAATATTACTAATTATAATCTCACTACTTACTCCAAACCTATTAGGAGATCCAGAAAACTTTACACCAGCAAATCCATTAGTAACTCCACCACACATTCAACCAGAGTGATATTTCCTATTTGCCTATGCCATCTTACGATCAATTCCGAACAAATTAGGGGGTGTACTGGCACTACTAGCCTCAATTTTAATTCTATTACTTATACCAATCATACACACATCAAAACATCAAAGCATATCACTACGACCACTAACACAAACTATATTTTGACTATTAATTGCTAACACCATCATTTTAACATGAATTGGGGGGAAACCAGTTGAACCACCATTTATTGAAATTGGACAAATAGCTTCACTTCTTTACTTTACCCTATTCATACTTCTCATACCAATAGCTGGAACATTAGAAAATAAGCTAATTAAGTGATGCTAATGAAGTTTAAAATTAAGCACCAACCTTGTAAATTGGAGATTGGGATACCAACCCCCATTAGCAATGTATCACCCGGGAGCCGCCATATACACCACCTAGTGATATAACCACAAACACATACAATATAATATGAAATATCAAATATTATTATATACCACCACAAAACCACATGTACTACACACAAATACTATATAAGTACATCATAGAGGAAGAGTCTGGGGGGGGGGGGGGGGGAANAACCACTCAACTTCATACTCCCGGGAGCCGCCCTCTCTACTAATAATTCTCCGGCCTGAACCACTTGGGGCCAAAGACTGCCACCCGTATAGGACTCACCAACAATTATTCTAAACTCTGTCAACTACTACCAATATCCCCGTTCTTTAAAAAAGAACGGGGAATCCTCTACCAATAATATAACAACGGGGCGGTTATGAGAAAATAAAATAATACAAACAAATTTAAACTTTAACTTCAAATCTTGCCAATGCTCAGTTTCCCAAGAAAACTCAAGCAAAGGAGATTCGAGCTCCTACCTTCGGCACCCAAAGCCAAAATTCTGTGATAAAATATTGCTTGTGCTGGTTTCCTTAATCTCTACTTAGCGCTATTTACATATTATGTATATAGTACATTCATCTATCCTGGTAAACGAATATACTTGTTTTGCCATCTTTTAATTAACATCTCAGTGAAAAAAATCATAAAAACATTCCGGTACCCTCCCGTATCTCCGTATGGCAGTGTGACAAGGCTAGAAGATCAGTATCGTGCCTCAAACGGGAAATAACCAATCCTTCGTGTCCGGGATCCGGCAGTCCCAAACTTCCAGGATCGCGATTGTAGAGTGTTTGACTGTCGTACGAACAGGCAGATGGTTTGTATTTTGAGAACATATCTATAGGCGATGCCTATAAGTGGGTTTGCTGCCTCCCTGATGCTAGTATGACCCTCTTAACCGTGGTCACACATAACTGGTTTGTCATACCTTAATGTTTTTTTTTGGGGTTCTTTCAACCAGCAACCTTCCAGGTTGGGGTTGCAACTTACTGTCTAAAGCTGAACATACAGCCCAGACGTATAACGGACGGAAATAGTTGTGAGGATAATGTATGAATGTTCGAATGACATGAAAATAGCCCATTTTTTAAAAAAAAAAAACACACTCTATTAATTTCCTTAACACCCAAAAATTTTTAAAAAATGCGAAAAAAATTTAAGTCAAACAACCCCCTACCCCCACAAAATCGCAAAAAATTGCGAAAAATTCGCAAAAAGTCACTCAATGTAACGCAAAGTCACAAAAAATTGCACAAAAATGTACAAAAATGTACAAAATCCGCACAAAATGCACTCAAACTAATCCGTGTCCATAACTTTTAGTCAACCCCAAAGCTAAGAATATTTGACACATACGTTTATTAAATAATATAAAAGGCAAAGTTTTGCTATACCATTTTTCTAAAAATACACAAAAGTTAAAAGTACCAAAATAACCGTTCACACTAAAACCAACAACATTGACAATTTCAGCACATAAAAAAAACATAAAATTATTATAGAGTTGTCAAATTGACAT